CTACCTAGTATCGTCATAATATCAGCCAATTTCATTCTTTTAACTAACTGAGGAAGAATTTGCAAATTGATAAAACCAGGCGGGCGGATTTTCCATCTCCAAGGAAAACCACTTTGATCTCCTATTAAAAAAATTCCCAATTCTCCTTTTGGAGCTTCAACGCGTACATAAAGTTCTTGCTTCGGCAATTCAAAAGTGGGAGAAGGTTTTTTACTAATGAATCGATATTCAAAACCGTCCCATTCTGGATCCTTTTCTCTATCAAAGCATCGTATTTCCAAATTTTCATAAGGCCCCCCCGGAATTCCTTCCAGAGCCTGCTGAATAATTTTGATAGATTCCGTCATTTCACTCATTCGGACTAAATAACGAGCTAATGAATCCCCTTCTTTTTGCCACCGGATTTCCCAATCCAACTCGCCGTAACATTCATAACGATCAACTTTACGAAGATCCCATTCTATTCCGGAAGCTCGGAGCATTGGTCCTGATAAACCCCAATTTATTGCTTCTTCCCCGCCAATAATGCCCACCCCCTCAACTCGTTCTAAAAAAATAGGATTCCGCGTAATAAGTTTTTGATATTCCGAAACTGCTGTTAAAAAATAATCACAGAAATCCAAACATTTATCTATCCATCCATACGGTAGATCGGCCGCCACTCCTCCGATACGAAAATAATTATGCATCATTCTCATACCGGTGGCAGCTTCAAATAGATCATATACTAATTCTCTTTCTCTGAAAATGTAGAAAAAGGGAGTCTGTGCACCAATATCCGCCATAAAAGGGCCAAGCCATAAGAGATGAGAAGCTATACGACTCAACTCTAACATAATTATTCTGATATAACTTGCTCTTTTAGGTACTTGAATATTCCCCAACTGTTCGGGTCCATTTATGGTTATTGCTTCTGTGAACATAGTCGCTAAATAATCCCACCGTGTTACATAAGGCAGATATTGTATAACAGTTCGGTTTTCCGCAATTTTTTCCATCCCTCGGTGTAAATAACCCAATATTGGCTCACAATCAATAACATCTTCACCGTCTAGAGTAAGGATGAGCCGAAGAACACCATGCATTGATGGGTGGTGAGGTCCCATATTGACTATCATGAGGTCTTTTCTTGTCGTTGTTACATTCATAGGTTATTCCTCAATTCTTTCTTTCATGAATTGCTTAAAACAAAAAAAATTTCATCAAAATTCAAGATCTAAGAAATGAAATAATTCAAGTTCTTGTTCAAATTAACGAGTTGTTAATTCTCGGATATCTAGCTGACTAATTAATTCTGTATAACGGACTTTGTCTTTCTTTGACAAATAAGACAGCAGGCGTTGTCGTTTTCCCAGGATTTTACGTAGACCCCTCTGGGATAAAAAGTCTTTTCTGTGGAATTCCAAATGGGAAGTAAGTCTTCGTATCTTATTGGTGAAGCTAACTACTTGAAATTCAACAGACCCCCTGTTTTCTTCTTGTGAAATAACGGAAATGAATGCATTTTTTACCATAAAAAAATATTCTATCGTCCTTTTTTCTTTTTGAACTAAATGAATTTTACCAATCAGTAAGAATAATGCTAGTCATTTTTTTTTTATATATATATAAGAATCTAATTTCTTTAGGAACTCCGAATTTTCTCAACTTATGAAATCATTTTATCAAATAAAGTTCATCAATCCAATTTACGAGTTGGTTGAAATAGTAATCTGAAAGCATGGTATATTTTGACACTCAAAACACAGAAAATAAAAAGAAACAAAAGAAAAGAAAAAATACGATTCTGTTCATTTATTTATAGATCTAATCGATAGTGGTCTGTGCATTGGATTTCCATTCCGATACCGGAATGGAAATCCAATGCATCTCGTTGTTTCAGATATAAAAAAGGGTATCCTTAACGAATTTTCAATCGCGGATACATACGTATCCTTAGCATACTGAAACGGCTCCCATTCTGCGCATTAAACCAATATCGATTCATACAAGCTAAATCTTCTAATCGATAATTAGGCCAAAGAAATGATTTTATTAGTTTCTTTTTCTTTTTTTCGCTGTTATCCACAACTTCACCACAGTTTTTTACGTATTTCCAAAATACTGGATTTTTATAGATACGATTTTTTCTTTTTCCCCTTCTCGAATAGAAAGAAATTAGAATTCGCAATTCTCTACGCCGTTTGGTGGATAAAATAGTTTCAGGAACAAACAAATCAGAATCACTTTTGTGCATAGTTTCCGCATTGGTCTTAGGCATAAAAAAATTTCTTCGGGCTCTGTATTTTTCAGTAAGTTCGAAACTATCATTATGATCGTAGGGATCAAGCTGCTCAACCAAGGAAATCTTTATCAGTTGATAGATCAAAAATGATGCGTCCTGATTTTGTCTAGATATACGAAGTGGTTCGATACTGAATATTCCGTGGGTAAGCATAATGGTCGCAAGACTATTGTTTCTTGTCGAAAACTCCATTTTCAGTCTTTCCCTTTTGATAGAGCTTAGCAAATTTCTTTGCAGCCTTTTCTCATCTGTAATTTTCTGGATTCTACTCAATTCGTAGGCATTCAATTTGAGTTCGTCCAATCGGTCCTCCTCATCGTCCTCAGCATCATCCTCCGGCAATATCACTTGAAAATTACGGATATCCCCGCTTTTTGGGTATTCCGCGATGGGCCGTTGCCATTTGTCTGATCCAAAGGCTGTGTAAGGAATTTTGTTTTCTTGTACTTGTACTTTTCTTTTTCTTCTTTTTCTCGCTTTTTTGTCTTCTTCTTCCATTCTCGCTATATTCTTCGCTCTTTGTTTTTTTAGTTTCTCTATATTCTTCGCTACATTCTTCGCTACTTTGTTTTTTAGTTTCTCTATATTCTTCGCTACTTTTTTTTTTAGTTTCTCTTTTTTTCTCTCTTTTTTTCTCTTTTCTTTCTCTATTTTTTCTTCTTCAGTCTCTATTTTTTTTTTTTCATTCTCTCTTTTTTTTTTTGCATTCTCTATTTTCTCTTTTTTTCTCTTTTCTTTCTCTATTTTTCTCTTTTGTTTCTCTATTTCTTTTTGTTTTTTTTTCTCTATTAGTTGCGCTATTCGTTTATTTTTTCTCTCTTTTTGCTCTCTTTTTTGTTTTAAACTCGCTACAAGTGCATCCCAAATTCTCGCTTTCGCTTGCGCGTGCAATTCTTGGTTTGTATCCTTTGGACTGTTTTTTTTTTCAAGAAAAAAATCGATAAGATTTTGAATAGCATTTTCATTTTCATTTTGAATAACATTTTGCCTTCCATCTTCAATAGGATCTTGAATAAGATTTGGATTTTCTTCTTGATTTTCAAAAATTAAATTTTCAAAAAGTAAATTTTTTGATAGGATCCACGGTTTTACTTGATACCTAAGATCCAGTTTGAGCAACTCCGAGAAGAAGAACCAACCTTTCAGATCCGAGATGCACCTATTTGGTAGTTCTGTATTCATTCCCCGCCAATCAAAAAGTGGGTTTTGTTTTTTAGTTCTTTGAGAATTTTGAAAAGTCCAAAAAACCCCAGGCTTAATACTGGTATTACCATTTGCCGCGGTCCAGTACTTAACAGCATTACCACTATTTGTCGCGGTCCACATCTTAACAAACCGGTCTTTGTCTTTATCGTTTCCACCAATTAAACTACCAGGGAAAAGTCTCCAAGGAACATATTTGCGGTCTGGAAACGTATACAGATCCAGAAGATCATTTTGTACTAAAAACTGATTGCTAAGAGCAATACCTTCTGGACTATCAACTAAATTCACTTTCCGTCTATTGTAATTGTAAGAATTTTTTTGTTTATTATTTATACATACATACTTATCTTCGGAATTAATAGATTGATAGGAAAAAAGGTCATAGCTATAGGATTTTATAGAGTTCTTAATATCCCCGGCCCTTTGACCTAGGTAAGTCTCGACTACATTTTCTTCATCGTCTAATGAATTTGCTTCAAAGAATTGTTTTCGTTTTTCATTAGAATACCTTTTATTTAAGTCTGTATTTTCGTCCATACGTTCTTGATTGACTTTAGTTCGCCATTTTTGGGGGCTTAAGCTATTCCATATAATGGGAGATACGCTATATTGATGCTGAGCCTTTAACCAGTTTTTCCATTGATTTTTGCCGGAATTCAAACTATTTTTATGTTTTAATTTCGAATGAAAGAGTTCTTGTGCTTCAAAATAATCCTTTAGTTCTTTCTTAAGAAAACGGGATGTTCCGTCATATTGAAGAACATATCTTAACTTATCTAAGTGAATAAGTTGGGTTTGTTGGGTTTGGTATAATTTGTAAAATACATATGCTTGGGACATAGAGGATAAGTCCGAAGTATCTGTTGCCTTCTTTCTCTTATACTTATAGCCATTCCAAGTATCCCCAAGCTTAATATCATTCTCAGAAATCCTAATATCTTTATCATAAAGCGACTCTTTAAAAATCGAAATAAAGGGATTTTTTTTTTTCTTTGTTTTATACACTGTTTCTTTATTTGTTTCAGTCTTGCCAATGCCAATGGATTTTTCAATCATTTTTTTTGAAAATTCAAAAAAACGTTGTGGATGGATCTTGCGAATAGAAATGGCACGTTCAAGGGGATTGAGGTATATCCTTTTAATATTGCGGGATATCCTTTTAATGAAAAATAGTAGAACATAATAGGATTTTCGGATTCTTAGAAAATAAAATTTGTGTCGGCGAGACTTTATTCTTTCTAATTTCTTTAAAATATTTTTTTTTGCTTGTACGAGTTTATCAGGAGAATCGGGTTTAGGAGTGAAAACTATTTTCTTTCTTTCTTTTGTAACTTTATCTATCTCATCCCAGACTGCTCTTAGTTCATTATCCAGATCCGACGGTTCTTTTTCTGGATCCGCCACTTTTTCTTCTGGTAATGAATCATCTTTCAAAGCTCTAACTGGACCTTGCAACAACGATTCGCTAATCCTAGGATTCCTACTCATTCTAAAATCTTGTTCGTTTTTAAGATTATCTATGTCTTTTTGAGAACGAGTGAACTCCGGGGTTTCTCTTCCTCCAGATAATGCAATTGGGTGTCTTTTTAAACGAGCTCTTTTTAGAAATAGAAAGCTTTTGATGAACCATTTTTTTGTTTTTTTTAAGACGTTTCGAAAACGTTTGCTTAGAATTATAGAATGTTTCTTTTCAAATTGGCGAATTTTCTTTTTGAGTTCGTTTCTAATGGGATTAAAAAAGACTCCCCAATCCGGGGTTATTAGATCACCGAAAGGACGGTCGGTTAAGATCCCAAAACTTGTTAAAAAACGAACCCCCCGGTCCCCTTCGAATTGCGCTTTGCCTTTCTTCGGACCTTTTTCTTTCTTCGGATCTTTTTGAAAAAAGAATCGTCTGTACCAAGGTTCTTTCTTCGGACCTTTTTCTTTCTTCGGACCTTTTTCTTTCTTCGGACCTTTTTCTTTCTTCGGATCTTTTTGAATGAATCGGGTCTTAAATCTGTACCAAGGTTCTTTCTTCGGACCTTTTTCTTTCTTCGGATCTTTTTGAATGGATCGCGTCTTAGATCTGTACCAAGGTTTAAGGTAAAAAGGGTTGGTGACCAGTATCTGAATACCGTCATCGGCCCAGTCTGGTGGGAATTGGTCGAAGGCGATTTTTTCTGAGACTTTCATACCATTATAGGTGCATATAGCATACCTTTCTCTCTTCAAACGGGCGAAGTCTATTTTCCACTCGGTAGCTTGCAATAATAACATACGGGCTATATTTTTCCCTATTATGAATGCAGGGAATACAACCTTTTTTCTAAGAAAAATATGCAGTAATAATATGAAAGTTCTTATGACTTGACCATAGTCAATGTTCTCCCACATTTCCGTTACATTCTCAATTCGTATATCATCCTCGACGTCTTCGTAGGATTGCCCGTCTTCGGCCCCCGCCTGTTTCAGCATTTCCCTCGTCTCAGCCACAATCGACTTCGTATCCGGAATCATCACTTTAAATTCATCTTTCTCGTTATCGTCATCGTCATCCACTATTTTTTCCCCTTTTATCCGGGTTTCATAAAAGAATTTCACCTGCACGGCTAAGTTAACCAAACCATCCAAAAAAGTGCGGGGGCCCAAAGCGAAAAGCGGGGAGCGTGCATTTACTTGAGTTGTGCGACAAACGTATGCTTTACGTCTGTCCTGACGCGCGGATCCCTTGATTAGGCCTCGACGAAAATCGGACATATGGCCTAAAAAACGTATCGCATATGTTTTTCGATGCCGCACAAAATTACCCTGCTCATCTATCAACGGCTTCCGTTTTTTCGAATCCTTCTCAGTAAACACCGCTACACGTTTGAATGGGAGTATTCGAATCTCATGATCCGAGAACTGAGTCTCTCCCTCGGCTCCCTCCACTTGTTCCAACTCGTCGATTAATTGGTATGACCATCGAGGAACTTTTTTATTGATTTCTTCTTCTAGTTCAATAACTGCTTTTTTATTTCTTTGGGGCTCCGTTACAAAAGCATGAAAAAGAATGTCATCAAAAGATGGCGGGCTATAGCTATAGCCTGTGGCGAATGAATACTTTTCGATTGTGGCTGCGTCGAATCTGATTCCGTGTGGGTTGATTTCGGTTTTTGGGGTTGCGCCGAATTTGACTCCTTGTGGGTAGCTTTCGTTTTGTTTTCTTTTGATTTCGTTTACTTTTCTTTTGATTTCGTTTACTTTTCTTTTGATTTCTTTTTGTTTGCTTTTGATTTCGTTTTGTTTGCTTTTGACTTTTTTTTGTTTGCTTTTGACTTTTTTTTGTTTGCTTTTGGAAATTTTTTTCTTTTTTTTTGGTACTGCAGGGCCATTAATTCTATTTACTAACGTTTTCACGAAGGGATAATCTCTCTCGTTAACAAAAAGTAGGTGAAGCTTATTTACCGGGTTTTTCATCCTGCTTAGTAGGGCTATGGCATTTTTTTGTTCCCGCAAGTCATCATCATTCTTCTTTCGGAGCGTTGCCATTGTAATATTATTCTTTAAGAAAACAACCTTTATCAAATCGCTTGTCTTCCTTCCGCCATCGTCGACTTCAGGGTCGCTTTTTCCACGAAGCGCTCCGGTCAAAAAAGGATCGGCTATTTCAGGCAAGTATTCTTTTTCAGGCAAGTATTCTTTTTTAGTTTTAGTTTTATAATTACACAACCTTTTCCTTGTTTCGAGGACATTTAGCAGACTTTTTTTTTTATCTAAAGTTTTAATTCGATTTTGAAATTCTGTACTCAGGCTGTTCTTTTTTTTTTTATTGCGAGAAATCCACTGTCTATAACTCCCAGGAGCAGACCACCTAAGAGCCCGCCATTTAGCTTTAGCATAGATTCGTGGGAACCTCGAAGCCATTTTTCTTTGTATCATTTCCCAGAAAGTTGCCAAACTGGGTGGATATGTAAAACATATTCGTTGTTTTCCATCGCTTCGGCATGCATAAAAAAAATATTGTGACATCTCATTTTTGACAGCCTTTTCAACGCCAGCACACGTTTTTATATATCGTAATGGACGGAGTGGTTTTTGCGGGTCAAAAAGAGAAGTGATAATAGGGATTTCAAACGAGAATAAATCGTTCTTTTCTTTCAATATTGATATTTTTTTTTTCAATATTGATATTTTTTTTTTCAATATTGATATTTTTTCTTTCAATATTAATAACTTCGGATTCTCTTCCCTTTCTTCCGAAGGAGAAATAGGCGAAGGAGAAATAAGTTCTTCGGGGAATCCCTCTTGTTTCTCTTGCACCCCCTCTTCCACATATCCTTCTTGCGCAGCAAGCATTCCCTTATATGCTTCCTGCATAGCTCGCGCAGCTTCGATTTCCATCTCTCTTCGCTGAGCTTCGATTAGCCAAAATGTGTATTGCACAACTTGCTCAGCTCGGATTCGCCTCGCTTTTTGCTCAGCTTGTATTTGCTTCTCGTCTTTCTGAGCTTGTATTTGATTCGCGTCTTTCGCAACTTGCTTTGCCAGATAGCTTTCTACCACACCTTGCTTGAATTCTTGCAGAGCTTGCCTTTGTGCTGCCCTTTGCGCTCTCCTTTCCGCTTCGAATTTTTTCGTTAGTCTTTTTTCAAGTTCCTTCTCTTCTCTGGCAGCTTGGGTTTCGTTCGATAGTTTTCTTTGAAGTTGTAATTTTTTGTCGGCCGGGTCTGCATACAAAAGGGGTGTTTGATCTAAATATAAAAGAAAGATAGCAAATAAGATAATACTAAAGAGGTGCTCCATATCCTGTCTGAATTTTGCTCCCACGTACACATTCTCAAATCCACGAAGTATCAACCTAGCATAAAAGCGAATGTTAATTTTTAGGCCGCTTATTAGCGAAGAACCCCTTATCCACCACCGTGCATCGTCTAATAACTTAGAATTCTTTATCCTAACTAATGCCGATTCAACCTGTTTCATGGCTAAAATCTCACGAATTAAACCAGCAACAAAAGAATTTCGCCATTTTTCGATAATGTACTTAGTCGCTGGAATAAGTACATTACATGTAATGTACTTCATTGTCTTCGATCTAATAACCTGAAGTAGCCAAACAAATACCAATCCAGCCCATTTCAGGACTAAAATATGACCAATTAACCAACCAACAAAGCTACTTAGGACAAATAACATCTTATTGTTGCATCGAAAGATATAAATGTAGCTTAATCGGGTTAACATTGGCCTTCCCAACAAGCTAAGGCTGAATAATTGAAAAAGCAAATTATTCAGGAATACCAATTGAAACCTACGATTCCGCATTGACTTAGTGAGCAATGGGAAAGCAAAACGCTGGTCCGGCCATTGACCGCTATTGCTGTATAAGTAATGAAAGAAAAAATACGGTGCAAGTAGTAAAAGGATTGTATGAGGTCTACCTAACGCTAGATGCAGAGGCCCATAAAGGATTGATATGAATATCAAAAGTTGTCCTGTAAAAAAACCTGCAGTTTCTGATGCCTTCTTTTCGATTGCGTCTGGATCGTCGTTCAAAAACCGTGGTCGGAGAAGGAACAGGTAAGAGGACCCGATGGAAAATGCGCTAATAAATCCATAATAGAGTCCGACCATAACGACGGAATTGCTTATCTTCATGCATACGTATACGAGATTAACCGGTAGAACGAGTTTAAAAATCATGACAAACCTCCTTGTTTGTTGTATTTTGTTATTTTTTTATCTTTTTGAAAGTAGAGTAGAATTACTTTTGAATTGAAAGTAGAGTAGAATTACTTTTGATAAGATAATAGAATAGTTCTTTTTGAAGCTATTCTTTATCTTTATTTTATCTTTATATAGAATATGCAATTTGTATCTACTCTATGTAATTTGTATCTTTATATGGAATATGTAATTTGTATCTACTCTATGTAATTTGTATCTTTATATGGAATATGTAATTTGTATCTACTCTATGTAATTTGTATCTTTATATGGAATATGTAATTTTTGAAGTGATTCTTTCTTGGTCTTTTCCTAGCATTTTACTGTTAAGCATGGTTATGCTTCTTTCCGTCTATCTCTCTATTCAACAAATAAATAGAAGTTTTATCTATCAATATGTATGGTCTTGGACCATTAATAATGATTTTTCTTTAGAGTTCGGTCACTTAATCGATCCACTTGCTTCTATTATGTTAATATTAATTACTACTGTTGGAATTTTGGTTCTTTTTTATAGTGATAATTATATGTCTCATGATCAAGGATATTTAAGATTTTTTGCTTATCTGAGTTTTTTCAATACCTCAATGTTAGGATTAGTTACTAGTTCTAATTTGATACAAATTTATATTTTTTGGGAATTAGTTGGAATGTGTTCTTACCTATTAATAGGTTTTTGGTTCACGCGACCTATTGCAGCAACTGCTTGTCAAAAAGCTTTTGTAACTAATCGTGTAGGGGATTTTGGTTTATTATTAGGAATTTTAGGTCTTTATTGGATAACGGGTAGTTTTGAATTTAGGGATTTGTTCGAAATAG